AAAAGTCTTTCTCATTATTCAGAACAGTAGAGCTTTCGATCAAGATGTTATCGCCTCCCCCGTTTGGGCTCTCGCTCGAATCGGAACCCTTATGCGTTGGTAGGCTTTCGACTCAATCTAATAGCCTATTGATTTATTTAGGGCGCCAATAAAATAGAAAGTTTTCGCATGGGCTCATCATCTGATGCAGAACCGATGCGAGAGGGAGAATCAATATGGGAGAAGCGGGGATTGATAGCTTTCAAGAACCAGTGGAAAGGAAGGAATGCAGGGAACAACTCTTTCCTTCCTTTCCAAAGATAGTAATTAGTTTGGGCTGGTATAAAAGATTTGATTGAATGAACGCCACCTTGGTTGTTTTCAAACAAATCCAATGTTGGGCCAAGCGTTGCCAGCCGGTAATAGCCGAAGGCAAAAAAGGGGGAGATAGGGAAGAGGAGATTAAGGATAGTCACTCCACTCCATAGATAGTGCACACAGATTCTTCTTGAATTTTCAATTCCTTTCGGGTCGGAAACGCGGGCTGCTAGTGGGGCTGGCTGTGCCTATTCTCCCTCTTCTTCCGTTCCGCTTTACAACCGGAATAAGGAACCTTAGAATTCACCCTACCAGTCGATGAAAAAATGGGATTTGAGAGGAAGACCAGCTAGCGGATCAGAAAGATTTGTATGGAATGTCCTACTCCTGCCTGAGCTTTCCGATCAACCAATCCCCTATTTCAGGGGCATCTGTGTTAGGTAGGCCCGGGGATCACTGATTAGTCGAATGAGCCCATCCCCCACTCAAAAGCCTATCATTTGTTGGTCGATCCGGCTGGCGGCTCCTGCATCTCCTGCGTCTCTATGGGGGCCCTTTTATACAAGTTTGCTGCTAGGAGTCCCTCTCCTCTAGTCGAATCAATCAAAAATAGAAGTCCCAATAGAAGTTTACTGACCTGGCTCTTCAATCGACGATCTACTGCTCCCTCTTAGTTGCGGATGCCCATGCTTTGATTCGAAAGCCCTAGCCAGTGATGAATCCCCAGGAAGATCGGAGTCTGAAATTCCTCCCCCCTTCAGTCCAGTTTGAACCCGTCCCAGCAACGAACACCTTCTTACTGCAAGGTGAGGCTCTGCCCTTCCCCTAGAATCCACTCCGGGTCGGAGGAACAGCTAGTCCAACTTCTTGAGCAGCCGAGATATTGAACAACGAACATTTTCTTGAATTCCTTGCCTCACCCTGAGATGAGAGGGAAGGTCGATTTGACTCGAATCCTGGACCTGATCTTTAATCCTACACCGGTTAATGATGCGATGGGAGAAGTTTTTCTTTTTTCATTTTTTCATCAATGCTGGCCCAGTCGAGGCTCGTCCATGCCCAATCCCAATGGACAACCCTTCGATTTGCCTCTAGCTCTATAATCCACCCGTCTTCCCCAGTCCCTGAAAGCCCTCCGGGGGCCTAGCCCTCTTTCTCAACTCAACTCGAGTCTTAAGTTCAGCGGCTTTCATCGTTGACGAAGACCTGCGCTAATAAGACAAAGAAAGGGGGAGTCTATGCCTTGAATGAATCAGTAACAACGGATTAGTGGAATGAGGGATCAAGAGACGGATAGGGGGGGAATGGCCTATCAATCATTGGTGGACCTTCCCTTGAACCAGTCACGGAGCTCTCAACCGAGTTGTTTAGGTTCTGGAATTCCATCTCTACTCTAGTTGGGGGTTTCGGTTCGAAGGTTATAAAATGTGGTGCGGGTTCATCTATCTCGACCAGTTCAGGTTCAAGGGAGGGTGATCGAGGGGACCCAGACTTTAGATCTCTTCTCTATGGCGGGGGGTTTCTTTCGTATCAAGAGTGTGTTGGGGAGGCCAGGGAAGACGGATTGGATCGAGAGGCGATGCCTATGCCTCTTCTTTATCGATAGAATTCCCATCATTTGAAGTCTCCGGCGAAGGAGACAAGGGTGAGGCACCGAACATGTTCTATCCTCAACCTCCATCCGTCATTAGTAATCTCACTTCGCTTTTCCTATTCACTAGTACACTGCGCGCTACAACTAGCAGCCCCTTTACTAGTAATTGACTAGTAAGGGAAAACGCTAGCGCGCTAGCTAGCTACTTATAGCCCCTACTTTATTATATGTTGGGATATTTAAAGAAGCGCAGGTTTGGAACCCTATACAAGGGGCTGCTTGCTGCTCGCCCCTATCTCTAAAGGGGCTTATGCACTCCACTCGCTGTCTACTAAACGACGAAGCCAGGAGCGGAAGGAGGGACTTGAACCCTCAACCTCAGCCTTGGCAAGGCTATGCTCTACCATTAAGCTATTTCCGCCAGCTACGGTAGTGGCGAAGCACTACTGAGCAATTCACGTATCACTTGATACGGACGACTTCTGTTTTTCCGCCGGACCACAGTCTTGACCTCCGATCGAGCTACGAACACGAGTAGGTAGGGTAGGGGGGGAGGGGCGGCTGGGCTGCCTTTTCAATCAATCTCCGGCCGCTCAGTGCCGCTATTGATGCTAGTTGTAAGAAGTCTTGGTCTCGAGTCAAGCTGGGGCGTCATTTCACTCTCGTAACGGGAATGAGTGCACCGCAAGACCAGACAAGTTGCTCCCTCGCCTCGCAGCGGCGGCATCTGTCTTTTAAGTGAAGTCATTTCCTAAGACGGCTCCTCTTATTCTACGATAATCCAAACTGCAGCTCCACGAGTCTGCTCGGAACCGGTCGATTCCTGAGCCATTCGTTCTCCCCTCTCGGTTGGCCTTTGCCAGCCACTAGAGCAAGTAAGAGAACCTACAGTGAATGAACTTAAAGAACCGCAGATTTTGACCGGATTGTACACCTTTGTGTCTGGCTATGTATATGGATGTGCATAAAGAAGGCACGGGACATCTCTCTCCTTTTTTTGGGGGGAAGAGAGAGGGAAGAAGCTGCAGCGGCACCTCACGAACTTCTTACTGGGGCAGTACTATACTATACTATACTATAGGCATTTTCGAGTGTTTGGATGCACGTGTTTTGTTCATATTCCTGCGCAGTTAAGAGAGAAATTGTCCCCAAGGCAACCACTTGTGTCTTTCTTGGCTATGCTCAGTCCGGGTATAGATGCTATGACGTGAAATCCAAGAGACTCGATGTATCCTTGAATGTTCTCTTTAATGGGGTCGCCTCATATTTTCCTTAACCTAATTAATCAGCCCCGGGGGAGAATGATGATGGAGATGTATTGCGGCCTTCTCCTGTTCATCAACTCGAACGTCATTCTTCCGCAGTTGATGTTACGGATCAGCCTCACTCTTCAGGCCAGCAGCTTTGCTCAGCATCTTCTGCCGATTGTCAGCCTGTTCAGCTGACCTCAGAGGATTCCAGTCACCCGGCACAGCATGTTTCTTCTCGGCGGCGATTACAGTCTGTTTCCCAGGGTCAGACTACTCCAGAAGATCAGCAGTCTAGCCCAGTTGCTTCCCTTCCAGTCGCTTCCTCAGATTCTGGATCTCTCTCTCAGGTGTCGATCCTCTCAACTTTCTTATCCTGTTGAAGGATTTTTATCTTATCTTATGAAGAGTTTTCCCAAAAAGATCGAGCTTACCTCATGTCAGTTCAATCTTCTCATGAACCTGAAAAGCCATCCGGTCCAGGAGAACTATCAGCTGACATAGAGAAACCACATCCCGAACTTCCTCCATAGCAGGTAATCTGGTAAGTAAGAAATTCTCCTCTTCAGTGACAAGTTTCGGAATGACTTGAAAAATGGCTTCATCAATATAGTGTTCCTCCGAAGAAAGAAGATTTTTGAAATAGGTTTCAGCTAAAGCACCAATAGTCAATTGATCTTCCACCCAAGTATTCTTTGAATCCTTGATTCTCCTAATGAGGCTTCTTTTCAATTTGTTGCTCGCAACCGCATGGAAAAATCTGGTGTTCTTGTCACCTTCTTTAAGCCATTGAATACCAGATTTCTGACGGCAAAAGGTCTCTTCCATGAGAAAGAGTATGGTTCAGATCCTCTTTGGCTTCATTAAAAGCTTTTTCATTCCCATCAGTCCAACAATGTTCCAAAGCTATTTTAGCTTGTAGCAGTTTGTCTTCGACTTTCTTCACATTATCAAAGATGTTGCCAAAGATATCCTTATTCCAGATTTTCAGATGCTGTTTTACGCTCTTAAGTCTCTGAATATGTCACTCAAAAGGGGAACCCCAAGCAGGCAAATTCCACGAATACTCTGAAATTTGTAAGAAGTCGGGGTGTTTAATCAACATGTTCTGACATTTGAATGAAGATGGATGAAAAGACACACCTTCGTCAATCTGGATAAGCATAGGAGAATGATCTGATGTTGAGCGTGGTAAGTCTTTAACCATAGTATAGGATAAAACATCAGCCCAAGCCGGATTAGTGAAAACTCTCTCAAACCTCGCCCAAACAAAGCCCCCACTCTTGGTTATTCGACCAGGTATGCTGCCCTCATAACCGCAGTCAATGATGCCACAATCATTAATCATTGCATTGAATTCTTCTAAAGATACAAGATTTGGAGGTCTGCCACCAAGTTTTTCAGACACATATGAAGTTGCGAACAAATTACCCGCAACCATCCATGGACCTTGTATTCTTAGGACAGTAATTGAAGTTTTTCCCAAAGAAGCCGTTGAATGGAGCACTTTGCATAAATAACGGTAAGCCTTACCAGATCAGAATTAAGGAAGCTGATGTCGACTGTGATACACTGTTCAAACGCGTCGACAAGCACTACATTCACTTCATGATTCCAACAGAGCCATATTTTATCATCTGCCTCTTGATTTGCCAATGAAAAGTGGAAACCAATTCTGTTGGAGAATTCCTGAATCTTATTAGCATGGTGAAGAGGTTCAAGAATAGCAATCAACATTATACATCTTTACAAGCTTGGCAACCCTCCTTTTTGATTTGATGTTGCCTATGCCTCTGATATTCCACAAGAGGTTCTTAATCATGGCTAACAATGGAAGAAGTTTGAGAAGAACGAGCCAACGCTCTAGTAACCCTTCTGGAGCTCTTCAAGTTCGATTCTTGTACTTTGACAGATGTATCTGGCTGCTCCTTGTAGGATTCAGAAGCTTTAGATTTCTGGGCACAGCTAGATGTAAAGGGGTTCTTGAATATCGAAGCTGTAGATAACACTTGAGAGAATTCCTTAGACGTGGTACAAAATTCCTGCAAAGAAGTGTTTGCTTCTCTCATAGGTTCAGAGTCCGATAAGTATCTCTTAGTCTGAGTAGCTTGTTCCTTTGGAACGGTAGCATCATCTTTGGATTTCAGTCAAAGAAGGGATATATTAGACTCCATGTTGTTTATGAGTTCATGATCAGGCTGAGAGATAATAGGCATAATAGCCTGAATACTAGAATTATCAACATTGGAATTGTTAGCAGCCAGAGATGAGTCAATGGCATATTACCTGATGAAAAGAATCAACCCTCAACTGAGAATCATGAGAAGCAGTACTGGTTGAAGGATCGGCAGAAATCTGTATGTGCTGATAAGTTTTTTTTTAACAGAAAAAAGATTCTGCGACTTAAGATTCAAGCTGATTGTCCGCAGTATTGTTTGGAAGATTAGATATGTATTATCAAAAGATGATTTGATGGTGTTGCCCGTTGGCCTGTAGACTTGACGTGGGGGAGCTTTTCCTCCTTGACCTTGTGCAGATTTTTCCCTAGAGGCATTAGAGTTAGGAGCTGACGGCTGCTGGTTGAACTTATCTTTGTTGGCTGCATCAGTTGCACTGGAGTTTTTCGAACGAAGTTTGCAGTTTGACTTTGCATGACCTTGTTTGGAACAAGACGTACAATACCTTAAGTCCTTCTCATAGACGATTTTCTACCATCTTCCTTCGTTTTGTCCCATGCCTAACCAGACCCTATGTAGGGTTTTTCTTGAGAAGATCCGCCTCAACGCATACCCTTGCGACACCCGGTCGAGAAAGCCTGGGGGTCGGACCATCGATTAACAGCACTTTGCCTACTACGTTAGCAATAGATCTAAGGTAGTAGTCTTGAAAAAAACAGATCGGAAGATTCGGAAACTGAATCCACATAGGAACGATTGAAGATTCAGCCCCCGATTTGAAGTCCGCAGACCATTTAACGAATCTGAAGAGATAATCTTTGATGTACATTGCATCTTTCAACCAAAGCTTAATGTAATCCTCTGGAAATGTTGGAATAGATCTAAGAGTCAACAATTTTGCAATGCAAACAACCCATTTTTTGGAGCTGACGCTCTTCTTTTTGTTACCATTCTTCTAAAAAATAGAAACTCGAACTCGAAGGAAAGATCAGAGAGCTTCCCATTCCGGAAATCAAGGAAGATTAAATGCCAGAAAGCCTCCAGGGGGAAGAGGCATTTGATACTTCTGTCCCCCCCTTTCGGTCATCAAGGAAGAACTCGAACAAGAGCTCAAAGGCATTCTTTTTTTTGTTGGTTCATAGTCCACACAGGGTTCTGGTCTTGTTACTTTATGTTTCAGAGTCAATTGATCCCTCGATTAAGTCCTAACTAGAAATATCTTAAGAGAAGACGAGAAATCGTTTGAATTCGAGGCGAAACCCTTCTCCGCCGTTACGGAGTTCTTCTGCTCTAATCTCCGAAATCGAAGGTCAGCTGCCCCTTTTCATAATAATGGAGTTAGTATTGATTCATGCAAAGATGCTCCTCTGAAGCTGGAGTAAGGGATTGTCCACCTCACCGCCCCGAAGAGCAGTGGCTCTGTTGTTTTGCACGCCTACAGAGAGAGACTCCAAAAGTACCGACGCTCAATCGAAAGAAAGAGCAATCAACTATATGCTTCACTCATGCCCCAGGAATCCCTAGACACAGGGGTACGAGCTAATCTTTTACTGGAGGGAAAGCTGGGGAAAAGCATAGAGCGTGCGGGCTCAGCTCTCGCCCTCCTCCCATCCGCGAAGCTGAGGCGGGAGAAAAAGCGTAACTCCCCGGTGTCATAGGTTACCTTTCTATCTTCCTCCCCCGTGACGCTCCCAAAGCGATCGCTATCCTTTTCTTGCTTTCTTGTTGTCTTGAATTGTTATAGAACGGCTTTATATCAGGTATAGCTGGTAGGATGAAGCGTTAGTGGATATAGCAAGTGTGCCGGGGATGCGGCTCGGGCGTAGTAGGTCTGGACGCCTAGCATGAAACAGCCTTCTCTGGTAGCGGCACTATACCTTAGTCTCTCTCTAGCTTCCAGTCTATATAAAACGTAGTTAGCAGAGGTCAGTCTGTCTGGCGTTCCCTCGCGTAAAGGGCTACTTTTGCATCGGCTCTCTCTCCTTAGGTAATTACCGAGGCGAAAGCAGCTCTCTCGGAAGTCAGTTTCCCCGCCATCTTAGTGGGACTAGTCTAATAAACTTTCACTTGAACTGCCAAGACTCGGTTTTTTTGTTGTGGTAACGCCCTTCTAGAATTACGTTTAACGTCCCTTTATGACTTTCCCGATCGGCGCCTCGGGTCGGTAGCCGGGCTCCGGGACATT